GAGATTCAACAGGAACAAGAGGGATCCACCGAAGAAAACCCTTCCCTTTGTTCGGAAGAAAAGGAGGATCTGGACAAAATAGATGAAACGGAAGAGATCCGAGTGAATGGAAAGGAAAAAACAAAGGATGAATTTCACTTTCAAGAGGCACGCTATCAAGATAGCCCAGTTTACGAAGATTCTGATCTGGAGACCCATCAAGAGAATTGGGAATTGGGAAGACTGAAAGAAGAGAAAAAGAAAAGAATGAATAAAAAAATTGAAACAACTTTTGTCAATTTTTTTTTCAATTATAAACGATGGAATCATCCATTACGATATATAAAAAATGATAAATTAGAAAATGCTTTACGCAATGAAATGTCACAATTTTTTTTTTTTACATGTACAAGTGATGGTAAACAAATAATTTCCTTTACATATCCGCCCAGTTTATCGACTTTTTCAGAAATGGTAGAACAAAGAATCTCTTTGTACATAATAGAGAAACTATATGACGAAGATCTTTATAATTCTTGGATTTATACTAATGAAAAAAAAAAGTGCAATTTGAACAATGAATTGAAAAGACGAATCCAAATTATAGAAAAAAATGAGATATTCCCTAGTCTGGATATGCTTGAAAAAAGAACCATATTATGTGATGATGAAAAAAAAAAAAAATGCTTTCCAAAGGAATATGATCCTTTTTTCAACGGACCATATCGAGGAACGAGAAAAAAATTAGATTCACGTGCAATCATGGATACTTATAAAGATACAGAAGATTTAGTAGAATCTTTTTTTATAAATAAGATTCATTATCTACTTCTTAATGATTCCGTAGAAAAAGGAATTGATTCAGAAAGTCAAGAAAAATATTTTCAATTTGTATTTGATGTGATTACAACATATACAAAAGACAAAAAAAAAATGAAAAATAAATATATTGGTATTAGACTAAAATATATTGATATTATACTAGAAGAAATCAGTAAAAAGGTTTCTCGATGGTCATACAAATTAACCGAGAATTTGGGAGAAGAGGACGAAGAAGAAGAAAATGAAGAAGAATTAGAAGAAGAATATTATCAGATTCATTCAAGAAGATCCAAACGTGTGATAATTTATAATGATAACGATAATGATCAGAATACCAATTCTATTTCTAGTATTTATAATAGTTCGAGTATTAGTAACAATGATGATCAAACGGAAGAGGGAGAAGTTGCTTTGATACGTTACCCACAACAATCGGATTTTCGTCGCAATCTAATCAAAGGATCCATGCGCGCTAAAAGACGTAAAACAGTTATTTGGGACCTATTTCAAGTAAATGTACATTCCCCGCTTTTTTTGGATCGTCTAGACAAAACTTCTTTTTTTTCCTCTTTTGATATAAACGAAATAAAGAATCTAATTTTTAGGAATTGGATGTACAGAAAACAGGAATCAGAATTCACAATTTCCTATTTTGAAAATGAAGATACAAAAGAAGAAAAGGATAAAGAGGAAAAAAACTATAAAAATGAACAGATAGAAATATCAGAAGTTTGGGATACCTTTATATTTACTCAAGTAATAAGAAGTTTGATGTTAGTAACCCAATCTTTTCTTAGAAAATACATTATATTGCCTTCATTAATAATAGCCAAAAATCTTTTCCGTATGTTATTATTACAAATTACCGAGTGGGACGAGGATTTTAAGGAATGGAATAGAGAAATGCATATTAAATGTACCTATAATGGTGTTCAATTATCAGAAACAGAATTTCCCCAAGATTGGTTAATAAACGGTATTCAGATAAAGATTCTATATCCTTTCTGTCTAAAACCTTGGAGAAAATATAAGGCACGATCTCATCATAGAGATATAATGAAAAAAAAAGAGAAAAAAACAAATTTTTGTTTTTTAACAGTCTGGGGAAGGGAAGCGGAACTTCCCTTTAGTTTTTCCCGGAAACGACCTTTTTTTTTTGACCCTATTTATAAAGAACTCCAAAAAATAAAAAAAAAGGAAAAAAAAAGATTTTTAAAAGTTCTAAAATTTTTCAATAAAAAAATAAAATCCTTTTTCAAAGTTATAAAAGAAAAAACAAAAAGAGTCATAAAAAGAGTTCGAGTTATCAACCTAATAATGAAAAAACTGGAGAAAGTAAATCCAAATTTCTTATTTGAATTGAGGATAAAAAAAGTATATAAACCGAATGAAAACAAAAAAGACTTCAAAAGAAATAATAAGATTCTTCGAGAATCGTTCGTTCTAAATCGAACAATGGATTGGTTAAATTATTCACTAATAGAAATAAGAATTCAAGATCTTTCTGATAAAACAATCAAAATAAAGAATCAAATTGAACGAACCGCAAAAGACAAGAAAAAAAAAGAAATAGTTCTAATTTATGATAATAAAAGATCGGGATCACAGAAACATTTTTGGAAAACATTAAAAAAGAAGAATATCCGATTAATGCGTAAATCACACTACTTTTTTAAATCATTCATTGAAAAAATATACATAGATATTTTGCTATGTACCATTACCATTTCTAAGATAAATACACAACTTTTCTTTGAATCAACAAAAAAGATCTTTAATAAACCTATTTACAACAATGAAATAAATAAAGAACAAGAAGGAATTGATGAAACAAATCAAAATACAATGAATTTTATTTTGACTATAAAAAAATTGTTTTCAAATACTGATAATACTAAGAATAGCAATCAAAATTCCAATACTTATTGGAACTTATCTTCCCTGTCCCAAGCATATGTTTTTTACAAAATATCACAAAATCAATTACTTAATAAGTTTCAATTGAGACCTGTACTTCAATATCAAGGGATATATCCTTTTTTTAAGGATAATTTAAAAAACTATTTTATGATCCACGAAATATTTAATTCTAAATCAAGACATAAAAAAATTACTACATATGTAATGAACGAATGGAAAAATTGGTTAAAAGTTTCTTATCAATACGATTTATCTCAAAAAAAAAGTTCTCGATTAGTACCTAAAGAATGCCGAAATAGAATAAATAAACATTGTATGATTAAAAACAAGGAATCAAACCAATTGGATTTATATAAAAAATATCAATTCATTTATTCCATGAAAAAAAATGACTATGCAGTAAATTCATTTATAAGTCAAAAAAACAAATGGAAAAAACATTACAGATATGATCTTTTATCTTATAAATACATAAGCCTCCCTAATTTATACACTTCTGAATCAACATTAGAAAGAAACGGGGACCAAGAAATTCCATATCATTTCAATACATTGAAACCTGAATTATTTTATGTATTAGTAAGTATACCGAGTAATTATTATCTAGAAAAAGGATATCTTATTGATAGAAATACAAATAGTTTGGATAGAAAATATTTTGATTGTAGAATTCTTCATCTTTGTTTTATAAAGAATATTGAGATCTGGACCAATGCACATATTGGCATCAAGATTCATAAAAATACTAAGACTGAAATTAATAATTTAAAAAAAATGAAAAAAAAAGATCTTTTTTTTTCATTCCCATGCAATCAAAAAAGGTTCTATCATACGGCATCAAATCATGATACTATATCCAATCTAGGAACTTGGTTCTTCCCAGAATTTGTGCTACTTTTTGATGTATATAAAATTAAACCTTGGATCATCCCAATAAAATCACTCCTTTTTCATTTTTCTATAAATGAAACAAGTAAAAACATTAACGTAAATCCAAAGAAATCATATAAAAAAAAAAAAGATCTTGAATTAGGAAATTCCAAGGTTGAAGAAGATTACGCAAGATTCAAACTAAAAAAGGATATAAAACAATATAAGAGCAAGAATGAAACGGAACTGGATTTTTTTTTGAAAAAATATTTTCTTTTTCAACTAAGATGGGCTGATCCCTTGAATAAGAAAATAATAAAAAATATCAGGGTATATTGTCTCCTACTTAGACTGATAAATCCAAAGGATATTGCTATATCTTCGATTCAAAGAGGTGAAATAAATCTAGATGAAATGCTGATTCAAAAGGACCTAGTTCTTGCAAAATTGATAAGAAAGGGAATATTTATTATTGAACCAATTTGTCTATCTATACGAAGGAACGGAAAATCTATTATATATCAAACTATGGATATTTCATTGGTTTATAATAAGAAACACCAAACAAATCTAAAATACACAAAAAAAAGATATATTGATAAAAAGGATGTTGAAAAATCCATTGAACGACACAGCAACATATTTTTGAGTGGAGACAAAAATCATTATGATTTACTTATTCCTGAAAATATTCTATCTCCGAGACGCCGTAGAGAATTTCGAATTCGAATTTGTTTCAATTTGCCAAATTTTAATGTTGTGGATAGAAATCCAAGATTTTGCAACGAAAACAAAATAAGAAAATGTGGGAAATTTTTCAATGAGAACAAACATATTAATACAGATAGAAAAGATTTCATTAAATTTAAATTGTTTCTTTGGCCCAATTATCGATTAGAAGATGTAGCTTGTATGAATCGCTATTGGTTTGATACCAATAATGGCAGTCGTTTTAGTATGTCAAGAATACATATGTATTCACAATTCAGAATGAATTCAATTCCAATGAAAAATGAAAAAAATTTATAGTGGATTAATGTATTCGGTAGATGAAAGCCGAAACATATACAATGTGTAATATTCTAATACATGATGCTAATTTCATAGTGTATCAATTTTCACTAGGAATTGCGGAATCCTTTTAAGTAAAAATAAATTGTTCTAGTTGCTGAATACATATATGTTTTGTATATTTGGATCAAATATACAAAACATAAACCACATAAATAAAAAACAAAGTAGTATATGAATAAAATACAATTTTGATGTATACTAGATAATAAAGAACTAGCCTAAGAAATATTATTATTTTTCCCGATCGGTAAAATTCACAGAAAAGAAAAATAGAAACTTTAATTTATGGTCAAAAAATCATTGATCTCAGTTATTACACAAGAAGAAAAAGAAGAAAATAGTGGGTCTGTTGAATTTCAAGTATCCCATTTCACCAATAAGATACGGAGACTTACTTCACATTTACAATTGCACAAAAGAGATTTTTTATCGCAAAGGGGTCTACGAATAATTCTGGGAAAACGTCAACGATTATTGACTTATTTGTCAAAGAAAAATAAAATGCGTTATAAGAAATTAATAGATCAGTTAGATATTCGGGAACCAAAAACTCGTTAATTAAATTTGAATTTCTTCTTTGAGTTTCTTATTATTATCCTTGTTCCTTTTGATTTTTTAATTCTTTTTTTCTTAGTTCAGTTATTATTATTTTCTTTTTATTTTAAGAAATTCATGAAATAATGAATTAAGGAAAAAAAGATGACTTTACCAGCTACAAAAAAAAATTTTATAATAGTCAATATGGGGCCTCACCATCCATCAATGCATGGTGTTCTTCGGCTGATCGTTACTCTGGATGGTGAAGATGTTATTGACTGTGAACCTATATTGGGCTATTTACACAGAGGGATGGAAAAAATAGCGGAGAACCGAACAATTATACAATATTTGCCTTATGTAACACGTTGGGATTATTTAGCTACTATGTTCACAGAAGCAATAACAGTAAATGCACCAGAACGCTTGGAAAGTGTTCAAGTGCCTAAAAGGGCCAGTTATATCAGAGTTATAATGCTGGAGCTGAGCCGTATAGCCTCCCATTTGTTATGGCTTGGTCCTTTTATGGCCGATATTGGTGCACAGACTCCCTTTTTCTATATTTTAAGAGAGAGGGAATTAATATATGATCTATTTGAAGCTGCCACAGGTATGCGAATGATGCATAATTATTTCCGCATCGGAGGAGTAGCTGCGGATTTACCTTATGGCTGGATAGATAAATGTTTTGATTTCTGTGATTCTTTTTTAACAGAAGTTGTTGAGTATCAAAAACTCATTACGCGAAATCCCATTTTTTTGGAACGAGTTGAAGGAGTGGGCATTATTGGTGGGGAGGAGACAATAAATTGGGGTTTATCAGGACCAATGTTACGAGCTTCTGGGATCCAATGGGATCTTCGTAAAGTTGATCGCTATGAGTGTTACAATAAATTTGATTGGGAAGTCAAATGGCAAAAAGAGGGCGATACATTAGCTCGTTATTTAGTAAGAATCGGTGAAATGCAAGAATCCATAAAAATCATTCAACAGGCTCTAGAAGGAATTCCTGGAGGACCTTATGAGAATTTAGAAAACCGGCGTTTTCATAGGACAAATAATTCCGAATGGAATAATTTTGACTATAGATTTCTTACTAAAAAACTTTCACCCAATTTTGAATTGTTAAAACAAGAACTTTATGTAAGGGTAGAAGCCCCAAAAGGAGAATTAGGAATTTATTTAATAGGAGATAGTAGTGTTTTCCCCTGGAGATGGAAAATCCGTCCACCCGGTTTCATCAATTTGCAAATTCTTCCCCAGTTAGTTAAAAGAATGAAATTGGCTGATATTATGACGATACTAGGTAGTATAGATATCATTATGGGAGAAGTTGATCGTTGAAATGATAATTGATACGACAGAAGTACAAACTATTAATTCTTTTTATAGATTAGAATCCTTAAAAGAAGGATATGGATTCTTATGGATTTTTGTCCCCATTTTCACCCTTGTATTAGGAATCACAACGGGGGTATTAGTCATTGTGTGGTTAGAAAGAAAAATATCTGCAGCAATACAACAACGTATTGGACCTGAATATGCTGGCCCGTTAGGAATTCTTCAAGCTTTAGCGGATGGGACCAAACTACTTTTCAAGGAGAATCTTCTTCCATCTAGAGGTAATATTCATTTATTTAGGGTCGGACCTTCTATAGGTTTTATATCCATTCTAATAAGTTATTTAGTAATTCCTTTTGGGTATCACCTTGTTTTAGCTGATCTCAGTATAGGTGTTTTTTTATGGATTGCTTTTTCAAGTATTGTCCCCATTGGTCTTCTTATGTCAGGATATGGATCAAATAATAAATATTCTTTTTCAGGCGGTCTGCGAGCTGCAGCTCAATCGATTAGTTATGAAATACCATTAACTCTATGTGTGTTAGCAATATCTCTACGTGTGATTCGTTGGAATATGAACTTTTCTTTTATCTTTTCTATAAAAGATAAAAGAAATGGATTGAAATACAATAAAATAGAAATCTAATTCAATATGTAAATATGAATATGAAAGAAAAGAAGAGAAAAAATATTTTTTTTTATTTTCTTTCAAAACTTTAGACTTTCTAAAGTAAGTGAAGATAAATAAATTGAATGTCTTGAATAAATATCTTCGTCTTTTTTATGAAATAATTAAATATTTCAGTTTGATGAGTTAAACCAGATAGTTATATGAGTGAAACAAAACTGTTCCTCAATTTGCAGTAAAACAAGAAAAATCTCATTCCCTAGGTACAAGAAGAAATTTGAAGTAAACATAAGTTTAAGTTGTTTACCCCAAGATTGAGATTATTTTCTTAGTCGTCATATCTTGAAGCGGATGGAAAAGATCAACTGTATTTATTACTATACTGGGGATCAATAAAAAAAAAGTGGGCAGTTAGGAACACTAAAGTATGCAAAGGATAAGTAATGGAAATAATGTAAGGTATCAAAAAAAGTTATTTTTGCATAAAACTTCGCATAAAACGAATTATAATAAGGGCTTGGAGTTGGTAGAAATGATCAAGCAGTACTTCCCCACGATTCCGATCTAGAGTATGCTACTATTCACTGATTAAATAAATAACTATTAAGAACGAATTAATCCTTTATTTTCTTTCCTTTTTTTCTTTAGTTTTGAGAAAGAAGAAAAGGAACAAGACAAATAGGATGCAATATGATAATATAATAAAAAAATAAACTTGATACATATGCATATGGAAATTTCTTATCATAATTCATTAACTAATGTCTAAATCTTTCTATTTATGAATATAACCAGTATTTTATTGAAGGCTTAAGTTATTGCTGAACAAAAAGAATTTTTGATTCTATTCATTAGAATATTATTATTATAAGGGATGAGATCCATTCGGAAGTGCTTTTTCTTATTCTAGCAGACAGAATTTTATTGGTCGAATTGAGGACTCTCCAACATCCAGTTTATCTTTACATTGTATTTACCTAGGGTCCAAGGAGAGCAAGAATACTAAACTAGTCCTTACCTTACATTTCTTTGTGGCCATAAAGGAGCCGTATGAAGCTTAGGTTTCATGTACGGTTTTGGAATAGCGATGGGAGCAGTGATGTTATCATCGACTATAATTATCTAACAGTTCAAGTACAGTTGATATAATTGAGGCACAGTCCAAATATGGTTTTGGGGGATGGAATCTGTGGCGTCAGCCCATAGGATTTCTAGTTTTTATAATGTCTTCTCTAGCAGAATGTGAAAGATTACCTTTTGATTTACCAGAAGCAGAGGAGGAATTAGTAGCAGGTTATCAAACCGAATATTCAGGTATAAAATACGGATTCTTTTATCTTGCTTCTTACCTAAATCTATTAGTTTCTTCATTATTTGTAACAGTTCTTTATTTAGGTGGGTGGAATTTTTCTATTCCGTACATATCTCTTACTGAACTTTTTGGAATAAATAAAATGTTTAGAGTTTTTGTAATAGCAATTAGTATCTTTATTACATTAGCTAAAGCTTATTTGTTTCTGTTCATTCCTATCACAACAAGATGGACTTTACCTAGGATGAGAATGGATCAATTATTAAATCTTGGATGGAAATTTCTTTTACCTATTTCTCTAGGTAATCTATTATTGACAACTTCTTTTCAACTTGTTTCACTATAAAGTAGAAATAAAAATAAGAAATTAAGAGAAAACAATAATGAATATTCTATATTTCTAACTTCTCTCACCCAAGAGACAGAAACATAAATCTTATTGATGGATATCTAAAATATGTTACCTATGGTTACTGGGTTCATGAATTATGGCAAACAAACAATACGAGCCGCAAGGTACATTGGACAAAGTTTCATAATTACCTTATCCCATACGAATCGTTTACCTGTAACTATTAAATATCCTTATGAAAAATCAATCACATCAGAGCGTTTTCGTGGTCGAATCCACTTTGAATTTGATAAATGTATTGCTTGTGAAGTATGTGTCCGCGTATGTCCAATAGACCTTCCTATTGTTGATTGGAATTTGGAAAAAGATATTAAGAAAAAACAACTGCTTCATTATAGTATTGATTTTGGTGTCTGTATATTTTGCGGTAACTGTGTCGAGTATTGTCCAACAAACTGTTTATCAATGACTGAAGAATATGAGCTTTCCACTTATGATCGTCACGAATTGAATTATAATCAAATTTCTTTAGGTCGGTTACCAGTTTCAATAATTGGAGATTATACAATTCAAACAGTTATGGATTAAACAAATCAAATGAAAAAATAAAAACCCCTTCCTTGGTTCAAGAACGATTACCAATTACTAAGCTTTGGTTTAGAATAAATTAGAATAAAGTAGGATTAACCAAAGAATTTTATTTTATCTATCTAATGATATCCATTTTTTTTCATTCTTTTTCATTCAATTAGAAAGGTATCATATAAAAAAAAGAGTTCCTTTACTGAATCCTTAGTAAGGTCATGAAATATTTTGACTTATTTATTTATCTTTTATTTCAGAATGGATTTACCTGGACCAATACATGATATTCTTGTAGTATTTCTGGGATCAGTTATTATATTAGGAGGTCTGGGAGTAGTATTACTTACCAATCCCATTGATTCTGCCTTTTCATTGGGATTGGTTCTCGTTTGTATATCCTTATTCTATATTTCATTGAATTCCTATTTTGTAGCTGCCGCGCAGTTCCTTATTTATGTGGGAGCCATAAATGTATTAATCATATTTGCTGTGATGTTCATGAACGGTTCAGAATATTCCAATGATTCCTATTTGTGGACCATTGGAGATAGAATCACTTCATTGGTTTGTACAAGTATTTTTTTTTCATTAATGACTACTATCCCAAATACGTCATGGTACGGAATTTTTCGGACTACAAGATCAAATCAGATTATAGAAAAGGACTTAATAAGTAACGTTCAACAAATTGGGATTCATTTATCCACAGATTTTTATCTTCCTTTTGAACTCATTTCTATAATTCTTTTAGTTTCTTTGATAGGTGCAATTACTATGGCTCGTCAATAATCTAATATCAAGAATCTAGTATAATAAGAACTTCATTCTTGAAATTTCAAGAATGAAAATGTATTGAATCTCAATCTACTGTGAATATCTTCTTTTGTTCTGTAATTCTTCTATTCTAGTCAACTGAATCGGTTTCATTTTTGTTCTCATATTGAAATGAATTGAGATAAATGAGGAATTTATCAATGATGTTAGAACATGTACTTTGTCTAAGTGTTTATTTATTTTCTATCGGTATCTATGGACTGATCACAAGCCGAAGCATGGTTAGAGCACTTATGTGTCTTGAGCTTATACTGAATTCGGTGAATATAAATCTTGTCACATTTTCCGATATATTTGATAGTCGACAATTAAAAGGAGAAATTTTTGCAATCTTTGTTATAGCCATTGCAGCTGCTGAAGCAGCTATTGGGCTAGCTATTGTTTCGTCGATCCATCGTAACAGAAAATCAACTCGTATCAATCAATCAAATTTGCTGAATAATTAGTCATAATTATTCTATTTTCCCATATAAATAAAAACATAAGACTTTTAATAATACTTTTAAAATATTCTAAATAGAATATTCTATTCTATTCATATTATTTTCTTATTTATTTTTTTATATTTTTTCATATAGATTTATGATTTATAGTTACTAACCTATTCTATCACTAACCTAATAACAAATGTATTCATCTGATATATAATATATTATCATATCCTGAATTATATTTCTATATCTATATAGATATATAGTAAAATTTACATGAATTGAATTTGTAAACTCATTCTCATATTTAATGGTTATTGAAATGGAAATCAAAGTATCTTGGCCCTTTATCATAAACAGATTAAAAAATAGATTAATTCTTAAGATTTTTATAAATCATTGATTCGTCTGGTGTCTACAATAAAAATATATGATTTATTTCATTTTCTTATTTTACCAGATTGAAAATCTTTTGTGTTCAAAATTGGAATTTATAGACCCAATGTCACATTCAGTAAAGATTTATGATACATGTATAGGATGTACCCAATGTGTTCGAGCTTGCCCCACGGATGTATTGGAAATGATACCTTGGGATGGATGTAAAGCTAAGCAAATTGCTTCTGCCCCAAGAACCGAAGATTGTGTAGGTTGTAAAAGATGTGAATCCGCTTGTCCAACGGATTTTTTGAGTGTCCGTGTTTATTTATGGCATGAAACAACTCGCAGCATGGGTCTTTCCTATTGATATTTGACAAAAAACTCTACTTGAATCAGTTGATTCCTCTTTACTGACAAAAGCCCGTACTCGAGAAAAGAAAATATATTATTATTCTCCCGAGCACGGGCTTTTCTGGTCTAATTTTATCTTGTCTTTATCACGAGTTATTTTCCTTGGTTAACAATACTTCTTGTTTTGCCCATATTCGCGGGTTCTTCAATTGTCTTTTTTCCTCATAGGGGAAATAAGGTGTATAGGTGGTACACTATATGTATATGTATACTAGAGCTCCTTCTAATGAGCTATGTATTTTGTTATCATTTCAAATTGGACGATCCATTAACCCAATTGAAGGAGGATTTTCAATGGATCAATCTTTTTGATTTTCACTGGAGACTGGGAATCGATGGACTTTCCATAGGACCCATTTTACTGACAGGATTTATCACTACTTTAGCTACTTTATCAGCTTGGCCAGTTACTCGAAATCCGCGATTTTTCTATTTCTTGATGTTAGCAATGTATAGTGGCCAAATAGGATCATTTTCTTCTCGAGACCTTTTACTTTTTTTCATCATGTGGGAATTAGAATTAATTCCTGTTTATTTACTTTTATCCATGTGGGGAGGAAAAAAACGTCTGTACTCGGCTACAAAGTTTATTTTGTGCACTGCCGGAGGTTCCATTTTTCTCTTAATAGGAGTTCTAGGTATAGGTTTATATGGTTCCAATGAACCAACATTAGATTTAGAAAAATTAGCTAATCAATCGTATCCTGCAGCATTAGAAATAATACTATATTTTGGTTTTCTTATTGCTTATGCTGTCAAATCGCCGATGATACCCCTACATACATGGTTACCAGATACCCACGGAGAAGCACATTACAGTACATGTATGCTTTTAGCTGGAATCTTATTAAAGATGGGAGCATATGGATTGATTCGGATCAATATGGAATTATTAGCTCACGCTCATTCTATATTATCTCCCTGTTTGGTGATAGTAGGAACAATACAAATCATTTATGCAGCTTCAACCTCTCTTGGTCAACGCAATTTAAAAAAACGTGTTGCTTATTCTTCCGTATCTCACATGGGTTTCATAATTATAGGAATTGGTTCTATAACTGGCATGGGACTTAATGGAGCCATTTTACAAATACTTTCTCATGGATTGATTGGTGCTGCACTTTTTTTCTTAGCAGGAACAAGTTGTGATAGAATACGTTTTGTTTATCTCGAAGAGATGGGGGGGATATCTATCCCAATGCCAAAAATCTTTACCATGTTTAGTAGTTTCTCGATGGCTTCTCTTGCATTGCCAGGAATGAGTGGTTTTGTTGCAGAATTCTTAGTCTTTTTTGGAATAATTACCAGCCCAAAATATCTTTTCATGCCAAAAATTTTGATTACTTTTGTAATGGCAATTGGAATGATATTAACTCCTATTTTTTTATTATCTATGTTACGTCAGATTTTCTATGGATACAAGCTATTCAATATTCCAAATTTGAATTTTTTTGATTCTGGACCACGAGAACTATTTGTTTCGATCTGTATCTTTCTACCTGTAATAGGAATTGGTATTTATCCTGATTTCGTTCTCCCGTTATCGGTTGACAAGGTACAAGTTCTATTATCTAATTATTTTTATAGATACTAATTTTTTTTTAGATTTCATATTAAATGAAATGAATTTCATTAATTGAAAAGAAAGTCTTAGAATTCTTTAACTTTCATATTTTAACGATTCTTCGTTGTTACAATGAAAAAAAAGAAAGGGTGAATTAAAATTTTAATGATATACATCTAAAGTTTTTAGTTTTTGAGAACCTTTTAAATAGAGGAATTATTCAAATGGTTCTCAAAAACTTGCACAAAATTTCATTGTGTATCAGACGATTTTTTTATGTATTCTTTATGTAGTTTATTTTATTCAATTAGATAGTAATTGGAATGAACCATAACTATGGAACCCGATTCCTAATATATTGATCCCAAAATAACATATCCAAATTAGGAGAAATCCTATAGAAGCTACAAATGCCGAATTCGTACCTTGATCTTGCAATTTTAAATTTTTTCTAGTATGTAAATAAATTGCAAATATGGTCCAAGTAATAAATGCCCAAGTTTCCTTAGGGTCCCAATTCCAATACGAACCCCATGCTTCATTAGCCCATACTGCTCCAGAAAGAATACCTATGGTTAAAAAAGTAAATCCTAAACTAATGACACGATAACTCCAATAATCCAAACGCTGAATTAATTGATATTTGTAAAAATTTTGAAATGAGAGAAAATAAGTCTTTTTTAATACACTTCCTTTTTCGTTCAAATATTCCATATCACCAAAGAAAAACGACTTCCTTAAACTTAAAAAATTATTGTTTTTCAAAAAAGAATCGATTCTTTTTTGAAATGTAATCACTATAAGAGCAACTGATAATAACGATCCGCATAAAAGAGCTGCATAGCTCAAGAGCATCATACTTACATGCATTATTAACCACTGAGATTGTAGAGCAGGTACTAATATTACGGATTTATGCATTTCAGTTGAAAGACCTGACGTGGCAAAACCTTGGGTAAAAATAACACTTGGTGCAGTTATTGCGCTTAAATCATTTTTATGATTCCCAAGATACGGAATCATATGAATAATGGATAAACTCCATGAAAGGAAAATTAACGATTCGTATAAATTACTTAAAGGAAAATGTCCTGAAGAAATCCAACGAATAACTAAAAACCCTGTTATAGAGAAAAAAGTAGCTATCATCCCTTTTTCTGACGAATTACGTAATCCTTCGATTTCGTAGACTAATAAGTTCATCAAATGAATTAGAATCACAATTGAGATGATCGAAAAAGAAATATGAGTTAATATATGTTCTAAAGTCGCAAATATCATAAAGAAGATTCCCTTTTAAATAATTGAAATCGGGGAGGGGATTAAATAGAATCTCAAATAGAATATTTTCTATATTTTATATTCTATTAGATCTATTGTGTCTATATTATTCTATAATATTAATAATTAATAAGAATTCTTATTTATACCTTATGCCGCCACTCGGACTCGAACCGAGATGCTCTAGCACTGCTTCCTAAGAGCAGCGTGTCTACCAATTTCACCATGGCGGCTTACCTTAAATAATAATAAGGAAATTCATGTTGAATTGTCGATATTCAATAGGGTTTAGGAAACAATGAAGAAAGATGCATTTCCATTCATATGGAAATGTTCAATATCAATAATATGGAATTAGTATCTTCATCTTCGTAGATTCAGTTTTCAGAATCAATTTTTCCGTACTAGAAACCTAATTCTTGTTTATCCCGAACAATCAGAACTCAAAAGTTTCGTTCTCAGTCGGGGTATAAAATTCATAATTTTTTCTAATGATTTTGAGACCCAACACCTTAGTAGAAAGTAGAATGAAATATTCAAATTCTTCCTTGTCTATCGTAATTGTGCTTTTCAAAATAGAAAAGCACAATTCATACAATATAAATTTCAATAAATAGAATATAATAGAAATATAGAAAGACTATAAAAAAAAAAAAATACTGTGTACTTTGAATCAAGTAGACAGAAAGATTCTTATTTTTCATATTACCTAGTTCTAACTAATAAGGAGAAGTGAAATACAATACATTAGTAAAATTTCATTATTTGTCTTCCAATTCAAAAATGGAAATTTGGAAGTTCTTTGAAACATGTCAATTAAGATTTTTCCAAGACTTTTTTTTGTCGCACAAAAAAACTTTTTGACTTTCCGGTGGAAATAGATTTAGCTAAAGAAAAAACTTTTACTGCCTCTAAAGATCCTTTTTTTTTCCAAAGATTTCTACGAATATGCTTTTTTGACATAGAAGTACGCTTTTTTGGAACTGCCATTCAAAAGGTAAGTGACTCCCTTTTATCGTTGTATGTGAAAGACATATATTGTTCAAAAGAAATTTCTTTTTATTAGCTATTATCTATACTTAATACTTAATTCATTCCATAAATTTCAAAAAAAAAAAACTCAATAATAATATCATAACATACAAATAGAAAAAAAGAATAAAAGAAAATAAATAAGAAAATAAAAATAGAAAGAGATAAAGAAATCTGTAACTGAACTTTAATATAAATTTAAGAAATATATCTTAAATAGAATATTAAATATAGAAATATATCTTTAAATTACACAATTAGAATATAATGTAAAGGTAAAATCCAATTATTCAAAATCTCATATGATGTCATATTATTTCTTATTTAAAAAATATCTTTCTTTTATAGAGTTTTAAGTTAATTAATAACGTAAGTAATAAATTTGACTAATTATTAGATCATATTATTTGATATTTGACCAACTAATTGCAACTTTTATTTGAAATATTTAATAAAACAAAAAATCATAATTCCAATATTTGTATTTTTGTATTTGATCTCTTTCATATTTTCTTATTATTATTTTGTTCTTTTTAAAAGAGATAATAATTGGTGAATTGGAAATAATTATAAGAAAAAAGAATAATTTGTTTTCTTATGGAATATACATATAAATATGCATGGATAATACCCCTTTTTCCGCTCCCAGTTACTATGTCAATAGGATTTGGACTTCTACTTATTCCGACAGCAACAAAAGATCTTCGTCGTATGTGGTCTTTCCTAAGTGTTTTACTACTAAGTATATCTATGTGGTTTTCAGCCAATCTATCTATTCAGCAAATAAATGGAAGTTTGACCTATCAATATCTATGGTCTTGGACCATCAATAATGATTTTTTATTAGAGTTCGGACACTTGATTGATCCACTTACTTCTATTATGTCAATACTAATTACTACTGTTGGGATCCTGGTTTTTATTTATAGTGACAATTATATGTCTCACGACCAAGGATATTTGAGATTTTTTGCTTATATGAGTTTTTCCAATGCTTCAATGTTGGGATTAGTTACTAGTTCCAATTTGATACAAATTTATATTTTTTGGGAACTAGTGGGAATGTGTTCGTATTTATTGATAGGTTTTTGGTTCACACGACCCGTTGCAGCAAGTGCTTGTCAAAAAGCTTTTGTAACTAATCGTATAGGAGATTTTGGTTTATTATTAGGAACCTTAGGATTTTATTGGATAACTGGTAGTTTCGAATTTCGGGATTTGTTCCAAATAGTGAATACCTTGATCCATAATAATGGGGTTAATTCTTTATTTGTTACTTTATGTGCCCTTTTATTATTTGTCGGTACAGTTGCTAAATCCGCACAATTCCCCCTTCACGTATGGTTACCTGATGCCATGGAAGGACCCACTCCTATTTCGGCTCTTATACACGCTGCTACTATGGTAGCAGCAGGAATTTTTCTTGTAGCTCGGCTTCTTCCTCTTTTCATAGTTATACCTTACATAATGAATCTCATTTGTTTAGTAGGTATAATAACAGTGTTTTTAGGAGCTACTTTAGCTCTTGCCCAAAGAGACATTAAAAGAAGTTTAGCCTATTCTACAATTTCTCAATTGGGTTATATTATGTTAGCTCTAGGTATAGGTTCTTATCGAGTTGCTTTATTTCATTTGATCACCCATGCCTATTCTAAAGCTTTATTGTTTTTAGGATCCGGATCCATTATTCATTCAATGGAACCTATTGTTGGATATTCACCAGAGAAAAGTCAGAATATGGTTCTTATGGGAGGTTTAACAAAATATGTTCCAATTACAAAAACTACTTTTTTATTAGGTACACTTTCTCTTTGTGGTATTCCGCCTCTTGCTTGTTTTTGGTCCAAAGATGAAATTCTTCACGATAGTTGGTTGTACTCACCAATTTTCGCACTAATAGCTTGGTTCACAACAGGATTAACCGCATTTTATATGTTTAGGATGTACTTACTTACCTTTGATGGGTATTTGCGCATTCATTTTCAAGATTATAGTAATCTTAGTAATAAAAAAAAGAGTTCGTTTTATTCAATATCTCTATGGGGAAAAGGAACAGTCAATAGGAATTTCTTTTTTTCAAAAATGAATAAGAGTAAGGTTTGTTTTTTTTCAAAAGATATAAAAGATATATCTAAAATTGACAAGA